TTTAGTTCCTATCTGTGGAGTCTTTGTAAATCTATACGGTTCCAGTTCTTCCATTTCTTTGTTCCGAACCATTCCATTCTTTCAATTCTTCGCTCTTTCTCTTCTATATGCATGCTTGACTTCATTTGTTTATTCATTCAATCCACAGTCACAGATAAAACGGAAGGGCTTGCATTGGAATCCTTCTAAATTCAGTGGGATGGGAAATAATATATATGGATAGCCCATATATAACTAGTGAATATCTAATATCACATATACATTGTTTCTTTAATAACGTAAACCATCCGTACCTTCTATTGAACCGGATTCTAGAATCATTCTTCGAAACATATACAGGGATTGGCTTAGAGCCCTTACATATACCCAGCTCGACCCCCCTTACTTTTTTTTTAATTCTCTAATATCATACATTTTTTTTTTTTTGCTCCTATTCTAGATCGTATATACCGGTATGAGTTGGGATAAGCTTTTTTTTAAGACCATTTCGGAAGCTAGTCAATGATGACCCTCCATGGATTCACCTATATAAGCTGCGGCTAAAGTTGCAAAAATAAGAGCCTGAATCCCGCTTGTGAATAATCCAAGGAACATGACAGGTATAGGAACCACCGAAGGTACTAAAGAAACAAGAACAACAACTACTAATTCATCCGCTAATATATTCCCGAAAAGTCGAAAACTAAGTGATAAGGGTTTTGTGAAATCTTCTAGGATGTTAATTGGTAAAAGTATTGGAGTTGGTTGAATGTATTTACCGAAATAACCCAATCCTTTTTTGGTAAGACCCGCATAGAAATATGCCACTGACGTAGGTAAAGCTAAAGCAACAGTAGTATTTATATCATTCGTGGGTGCAGCTAACTCTCCATGCGGTAACTGTATGATTTTCCGGGGTAAAAGGGCACCTGACCAGTTAGAAACAAAAATAAATAGGAACATAGTTCCAATAAAGGGAACCCAAGGACCATATTCTTCTCCAATCTGAGTTTTGCTCAAGTCTCGAATGAATTCGAGGACATATTCGAAGAAATTCTGACCGTCGGTTGGAATGGTTTGTGGATTCCGAACAGCTATAGTGGCTGAACCTAATAAGATAGCAATTACAACCCAAGAAGTGATAAGTACTTGGGCATGGACTTGGAAACCCCCTATTTGCCAATAAAAATGTTGGCCTACTTCCACATCGGATATATCGTATAAAACTTTTAGTGAGTTGATGGAACAGGGTAAAACATTCATATTGCCCTCTGACATAAATAGAACTTAAAAAGGAATTATTTTGATTCAGCCATCTCGTATCTCTTTCTCAACTCGTCTACTTTGAATCAATCGTATATTTCGGATCCCAAGTGATCACATAATATCCCCAGTGATTTTGATCTCTTTTTTGAGACTCAGGGATAGTAACCGATTCAATCAATTTATGGAGTTTCCAAAGTCATTGACTTATCCTATTATTAATCAACAATTTCTTATATAGCTAGAACCGCCCTCACAAATTGCGGATACTAATTTGTTAAGAATCAATCGGATTGAAGCTATAGCGTCATCGTTCGCTGGAATCGGAATATTTGCGAGATCCGGGTCACAATTTGTATCGATTAAACAAATTGTTGGAATCCCCAAAGTGAGACATTCTCGAAGAGCCGTATATTCTTCTTGCTGATCAACGATGATTACAATATCGGGTAACCCCGTCATATATTTGATCCCGCCCAGATAGGTTTGCAAGTGAGATAATTGCCTCTTCAACATTGCTACATCTCTTTTCGGGAGACAGTTGAGTTTCCCCGTATTTTGTTCCGATCTCAAGTTCCTGAACCTATGAAGTCTCATTTCTGTAGTGGACCAATTCGTTAACATACCACCGAGCCATTTTTTATTAACATAATGACACCGAGCCCTTATTGCAGCTGATGCTACTAAATTGGCTGCTTTATTTTTGGTACCAACTATTAAGAAGTGTTTTCCTATACTTGCTGCATCAAAAACTAAATCGCAGGCTTCTGACAAAAAACGAGCAGTTCGAGTAAGATTTGTAATATGAATACCTTTACGCTTTGAAGAGATGTAAGGTGCCATTCTAGGATTCCATTTCCTAGTACCATGGCCAAAATGAACTCCTGCTTTCATCATCTCTTCAAAATTCATGTTCCAATATCTTCTTGTCATTTCTCCCCACATTTTCTCTCTTTTTTTTTTTATTTAAGAGGTACCTGAAATAAATAATTGTTCCGACGGAACCTTCTACCGGAGATTGACCGTTAATACTCAGTCCAAGTCATTAATTCCTTTCTATTCGTTATTATCTTTATTACCAAATCAAATGACCAGGACCCTATAGTTAAAAGAAAAGAATGAATCTGTCATTAAATCCCGTAAATGATCGTTCTGATGTATCAGGGAAATTCTTTGGGATGCAAGAACCAAATAATTCTCTGTGGTGGAACAAAAGATCTCTCATTTCCTCCTCGAATAGATTCTTCTTTTTGATTTC